TTCACTATATTTCTGACCGGGAACAGGACCTATCACAAGAATATTTTTTTTAGCTGGTCGGTAGCTTTGAAAAGATAGATTTCCTATCTTTTCTTTAATCTCAGGCGAAATACGGTCGGGCGGGGCCAGTTCAAATCCCTCGGGTAAAATAAGAACAGCCCCCACATTTAAGGCCCCTTTTTTACCATTAGCAAGAACTTGTTTCACTTGCAGATCATAGGGAATTCGAACAACTGCTTCAAATACAGTATCCGGAAGTACCGTTTGTGGAACCTCGATATCCACGGGTTTATTAGCTAAATGGCAATTGGCACATACAATACGTCCCGTCGCTTCTCGTGGATTTTCATAACCCTGTTGTGCAAAAATTGGATAGGCATTTGAAATGGGTGCCTGAGTTATTATATATATGATGAGCGATAGGGAAATGGATCGAGTAATCTCTTTCTTTATCGACGAAAAGGTTTTTTTATTTTGCATGGTCCAATCATTGATCCCGAAAATTTCTACAATAAAATTAGGTAGGTCGCTAGTAGAGTTTCTTACCTATAATTTTGATATTTACTGAAATAATTTTTCTGAAATATTGGAGAAACCCCTTTACTGGGTAGAAAGAATAGGTACAATTTTGAGTGTTTTGCTTATGTACAAAGTAACAGATATTATAATTGGGCTGTTCGATAATTTTCAGTCATTCATTGAATGATAAATCACCACAAGTGAAGGAGATACACGATTTAAATAACGAAAGATCCAATATTTAAAAATTGTATCTAAAATGACTGGAAAAGTAGAAACAAGACCGGATATTATTTGATCATTATGAGAAAATCCAAAATCTTTGTAGACAGAGCCAATCATTAATTCCCAACCGTGGGGCGAATGGAACCCTATACATAAATCAGTTAATAAAAGAATAAAAAAGGCTTTTATTGTGTCGCTTAAGTTATATAGAAATTCTTGAACCCAAGAGTTAAGAATAATGAGTTCTTCATTACCTAGAATAGAATAACCACTTAGAATAACGAAACAGATTATATTTGTCGAGAAGTGTAAAATTGTATGGATACGATCTTCATTTTGCATCTTGATCAATTTGGTCGTTTCTTTGTAGATTTCGATACGAAGCTTTTGTAAATGCGTTTCTGGGTATTCCTTTATCATTTCCTCCAAACGAAGGAGTTCCTCTAAGTCTATGAATTTTTTTATAATACCATTTTCTTGAATATCATTCAAAAACATTTCCGATTGCTTAATATCCCACCAATTAGTAATCCAAGACTCTAGACTTTTTTTAAATGAGAGACAGATCCACCAAGGCAAAAGTACTATAAATGCAAGATATAGAAGGGAAATTAATGCTTTCTTTTTTGCCATTTGTTCGTCTGTGAATTTTTGAAGTTTTAATGAACTCACCTCATGCATCGACTTTATATCATACCAATATTTCTATCAAGCATAAGTTCTATCCCAAGTCATCGAGCCCATTAATCTATTTCGAGGTTTTTTTTTGTGGTGCAGTATAGTGGTTAGATTAGTTTTTAAATATAGAACGAATACAGAAATATAATAAAAAAGAGCCCACTTCAAATTAAAAATGAATCTTAGTTGGATTTCGAGATGAAAGAACTACCGTTCTATTAAATAAAAGAGTAAGTAAAAAAAAAAAAAATGATAGACACAAAATTTTTAGGTTTAGAGTTGCTTCATATATGTTTAGTTTAACTTGAATAGACATTCAGAACAAACTTCCGTTACGTTAAGTTATGGTATCAAAAAGAGGGTTCTTGAGTTTTTTCCCTCTTGCAAAACATTCAGTGTTCGGTTATTTTTTTTTTTTTTTCAAAATACTTCAATTGGTACGCGCAAGAAATAGGCCAATTCAGCAGCTTTTTGCTCAATTTCTTGTGGAGTCAAATTCTCATCAGTACGCGTCAAGGGAATGGCCCCCTGACCTCTGATTTCCATATAAAGGACCCGGCGAGCAAAAAGACCTTCTTTATTTTCTATTCTGATGGACTGAATATCTTTCATAAGGAATCGCAGGAATATGCGACGATTTTTTCCAGGAAATCCCCAACGAAAAATACACACTATGCCCTCTTTTATATCGAATCGATCATACCCACTACCTACATTCCACAAAATTGTGCCCCACAAGTAGGAGCTAATAAAGAGACCCGCGATTCCATAGAAAGACATCACGATTCCCTGCGGAAAAAAATTTATTTGCTGAGAAGGAAGTAAAGATATAAAATTCCTACCAAAAAAACTGGAAGTTCCAACCAATACAAACCCTAATGAACCTAAAAAAAGAATGAGGGCCCAACCCAAATTACTTATTTTTCGAGATCCCGTTATAAGTTCTATCCATATACGTTCTGATCGCCAACTCATACTCTCACTAGACCTAGTTGCATTTTATTAGAATTGGAAAAATAACAAAAATAAATTGTATTTTACTTTTTTTGTTTCCGAAGTAACTCTCATCAACCAGCATTACTATGATGTGGACATTTTATTTTAGAAAAAATTCATCTAATTACTTAGATATGAACTAAAACAATAACATTTCTTTCATACGATTTCCTGTAGATATCCACATATATATATATTCACTTTAGATTTCCTAAATTCTTCTCGCTACGTATCCGCTTGAAAATTGTTATAATCCATTTAACTTATTAACTTATCCCATATCATGTTTACGCATACATAAGAGCTTATGCTCGAAAGAAACCACATGTTATACCCTATTCTACTAAAAAGATCGGGTTGTTATGATAAAAGTAAAGTAAGCTTTGAAAAAAAAAAGGGGGCGTTATCCCTATAGTATCTAAAAAATCTTGTTTTTTTGAACATGAAGAAATAAAGAAACCATTGCAATTGCCGGAAATACTAAGCCCACTAAAGGCACAAAAACGGAGGGAAAATTGTTGAGAGTTATCATTGAGTGAGTACCTCGATTTAATATTTGTACCTGTTATTTTTATTTATTGTTTTATATTAAATTTTTATTTTTAACCTTATATTGTTAATTAGATTATACTAAATAATATAATAATATTATAATAATATTAGTATAAGTATACCTAAGTGAGTGTATATTTAAATAAGGAATACACAAGTATATGTTTTATTGAATTTTTTAATAAGTATTTATTAAAAAAATTCAATAAAAAAAAATGTGTAACTAAAAAATATGGAAATAAACAGACTTATTTTATTGATCTTTCTACACTTTTCTACACGGAATATATGAATGATAATCCACCCTTTGATTATTAATATTATTGGTTATTTTCGTGCTCTTGTCTTATAAGTTAAGTTAATAATTTTCATTTGAAAAAAATATATTCTGTTTTATTAAATTAAAAAATAAGACCAGAATCGACAGCTCTATTTAATCTAAGTTTGATCCAAAGGAAAAAAAGCATGTAGTCGAAATAATTCACTCAAAACGCCCTTTAAAAGATTACGTGGTACGATTGGATCGAATAAGCCCTTATGGAATAAATATTCAGCCACTTGTGAATCCTCGGGTACTGTTTTATTCAATGTTTGTTCAATTACTCTTTTACCGGCAAATGCAATGTAAGCGTTGGGTTCAGCAATAATGATATCTCCCAACATACCAAAACTAGCTGTCACCCCGCCTGTGGTAGGGGATGTAAGGACTGCGACATAAAATAACTTTTTATTTGATTGATAATCATATAAAGCAGAAGATATTTTAGCCATTTGCATTAAGCTCAAACTTCCTTCTTGCATGCGGGCTCCTCCGGAAGCACACACTAGAATAAGAGGTAAAAGTTTATTGGTAGCATATTCAGCCAAGCGTGTGATTTTTTCACCTACTACGGATCCCATACTACCCCCCATAAACTGAAAATCCATAACCCCAATTGCTACGGGAATACCGTTTAATTGACCTGTGCCTGTTTGAACAGCCTCAGTTAATCCTGTATTTTTTTGATAAGAATCAATACGATCTTTATAAGGTTCCTCTTCCGAATGAAATTCAATGGGATCCAGAGAGACCATATCTTCATTCATAGGATCCCAAGTACCCGGATCAATCGAAAGTTCGATTCTATCGAAACTACTCATTTTCAAATGACATCCACACTGTTCACAAATATTCATTTTGGATTTTAAAAATTTCTTATAATTTAATCCATAACAATTTTCACATTGAATCCACAAATGCCTATATTTTTGAGTTACATTTAAATTATTAGATCTTATAGTTAAATCACTACCATCCTTGCTAGTTTTGATACTGGAATTCCCACTTTTACTACTATTTCTGCTTTCGCCACAAATGTAACTATAAATGTAACTATCGCTGTAATTTTCACTATTGCTAAAAATATAACTATCAATACAAATTTGAGACCGAAGATAACTGTCAATGCAACTATCAATGTGATTATTCCAACTTGAATTTGAATCATATATGTGACGGTCCTGGCTATTATCATCACTTTTATTTGTATTATTAATACAATTCGAAGTTTGAGAACTATAAAACGAACTTTTTAGTTCACTTAGAAAAGAATGGTTGGTTTCAATTTCAAAATTTTTATTTTCAATATCAAAATATATGGAATAAGCGTCCTTATTACTATCTATAACAAAAAAAGTATCATCGGATATTAAATTCCGAGTGGATCCGCCGCCGACTAAATGATCAACATTACTGTAGTTAGACTTGTCACTAAAATTAGACACGTCCTTATACATATCATCTATAATTGGATCTTCACTTATACTGGTATTTTCAATATTTTCAAAAGGACCAAAAACGGCCATTGATTTATTTAGCCTACGCCTATATTCTAACTTTCCGCTAAACAAGAGCGAACCAAACCGCCGTTTTTCCATAGAACTTTCTTGCCCCTAATTTACATGAAAATACAATAGATGAATAGTCATTTACATGAAAATACAATAACAATAGATGAATAATCGTTCGATAAAAATAATTTTAATATTCC